ACTGATTGCTCCCTAATTAGGCAAATACGTGGATAAAACCACAAATCAAGAGCCCTGAGTCAATAAAGACTGAGACAGTTGGCTCAAAAACAAATTTCATTCATTTTCATTTAGGGCTCCATTATAGAATTCAGACCTAACCATTACTCGAGAGGTGGTGGGAACGACAGAACCTGTGAATGCATAAGATTCGATTGAAAACATAATGATTCAATGGGTAGGATGGCGGAACGAACCAGAGTTGAACTTTTTTTTTGAAAGATCATGTCATAGACTAATCTTACAACTGAATGTTGAAAGAGTAAATATTCGCCCGCGATTTTTTTTTTTTATTTGAGTAAATTCAAAATAAAAGTCAAAATAAAGATTCATTGTAACCTATACCTAAATGACATTATCTATATCTATAAATGGAATACGCGGTTAATTATATATCAAAAGATAAAAAAAAAATTCTATAAATTTCAAAGAATCCCCCATTTAGTATATTATTCACCATGTATTTTTAATCATTTAATTCGCGAGGAGCTGGATGAGAAGAAATTCTCATGTCCGGTTCTGTAGTAGAGATGGTTGGAATTGATAAACAACCATCAATTATAACCCTAAAAGAACCAGATTCCGTAAACAACATAGAGGAAGAATGAAAGGAATATCTTATCGAGGTAATCGTATTTGCTTTGGGAGATACGCTCTTCAAGCACTTGAACCCGCTTGGATCACATCTAGGCAAATAGAAGCGGGGCGGCGAGCAATAACACGAAATGCACGCCGCGGTGGAAAAATCTGGGTACGTATATTTCCAGACAAACCAGTTACAGTAAGACCTACAGAAACACGTATGGGTTCGGGGAAGGGATCTCCCGAATATTGGGTAGCTGTTGTTAAACCCGGCAGAATACTTTATGAAATGAGCGGCGTGACAGAAAATATAGCTAGAAAGGCTATTTCAATAGCGGCATCAAAAATGCCTATACGAACTCAATTCATTCTTTCGGTATAGGACAGACAGGGATGTAGACAAAAAGGAAATCGCCTTTTTGATAAAAAAAAAAACAGTTGTAGGTTTCTTGTTTTGAACAAACAATATTTCTTTTTTTCACCTTTTTCATTTACAATATTTCTTTTTTTCACCCTTTTCATTTTAAAAAACAAAACAAATATAAAAAAGATATGATTCAACCTCAAACCCATTTGAATGTAGCGGATAACAGCGGGGCCCGAGAATTGATGTGTATTCGAATCATAGGAGCTAGTAATCGACGATATGCTCATATTGGCGATGTTATTGTTGCTGTAATCAAAGAAGCAGTACCAAATACACCTTTAGAAAGATCAGAAGTGATTCGAGCTGTAATTGTACGTACTTGTAAAGAACTCAAACGCGACAACGGCATAATAATACGATATGATGACAATGCCGCAGTTGTTATTGATCAAGAAGGAAATCCAAAGGGAACCCGAATTTTTGGCGCGATCCCTCGGGAATTAAGACAATTAAATTTCACTAAAATAGTTTCATTAGCACCTGAAGTATTATAAGGGAATACCGTGATATAGTTTATAGTATTTGAACAGATTTATTAAATTTAATAGATTGTTTGTATTTCACGTATATATCTTTAAAAATTCATAAATATTTATGAATTCAGAAAAAAATAAAGAAACAGAGCATGCTGATTATATCAAAATTCGTGGACAACAATAATCTTAGTTTATCATGAGTAAAGACACTATTGCTGACATAATAACCTCTATACGAAATGCTGACATGAATGAAAAAAGAACAGTGCGAATACCAGCTACTAACATCACTGAAAATATTGTTAGAATCCTTTTACGAGAGGGTTTTATTGAAAACGTGAGAAAACATCAGGAAAGCGATAAATATTTTTTGGTTTTAACCCTACGACATAGGAGAAATAGGAAAGGACCATATAGAACTGTTTTAAATTTAAAACGGATCAGCCGGCCTGGTCTACGAATTTATTCTAACTATCAACGAATTCCGAGAATTTTAGGCGGAATAGGGATTGTAATTCTTTCTACTTCTCGAGGGATAATGACAGACCGAGAGGCTCGAATAGAAGGAATCGGCGGGGAAATTTTGTGTTATATATGGTAATCTTTCTGATAACCGAATTATGTGCGAAACTATCAGATTTGTGATAAAATAAGGGGTAGCTTTCTAATATTATGCTTCTTTGACTAGTTGGTGCTTTAAAGTCCTTTTACCTCAAATGAAAGACAAAAAAGGGGGGTGGCAGGGACTGAACTAGGTCTAAATCATATGTATATTTCTAGTTCATTTAGATAACGAAAATCCTATTTCGGGTTTTGCTTCGGAAAAGGTTCGACGTAATTTTATACGTATACTACCAGTAAATAGAATAAAAATTCTAATAAGTTCTTATGATTCAACTAAGGGGCATATAATTTATATAGTCATTATATATTATAAAAGTAAAGACTAAAATAATTAGGCGGTTTTTTGATTTCA